TACATCTAAAGATATCCTTTTTGTGGTTGTATAAGATGTTTTTTGTTGGAATCCTTATTTTTTTTTTAGGAATTGGTTAGCCGCCCAGTACCAATAGTAGTTCAATAAAAGAAAGAGAACAACGAATAAATAAAAAAATAATCAATATTCGTGATGCACGCATTATTGTATTAGATATTAGACCCAAACAAAGGAAAAAGGGGGTCCTTCTTGACCTAATTACAAGGATGGGGCTTTCTAATATGGAAAGACAAAATGTAAAATCTAGTTTCGATTGATCTTATCATGCGATACTTTTTTCTTTTCAATCGCAAGATTATGTGAATGAACTACTACTGAGTTCACTTTAAAGTAAAAAAATAAAGTGCATTACAAGTGCCCTTGTAGTTCGAAAAAAAAAAAAATGTATTCGATATTTCGATACAATAAAAAACGATCAAAATTATTTTCCAATTTTATTCCATAGTGATTAGTGATTCAAAGAAAGTTTAATTTTGTGAATAAAGTTATAAAAAAAAGTTCTTATTATTACTTTATTATTTAGAATTTAAAATATTCTATATATACATATATTAGTTTGTTATATACATATATTAGTTTAGTCAACTCCAGAGTTGACCGATGAATCTGTTGATTCAAAAAGTGCGACATGGGTAAATGTCACAAATGATGAATTGATTTCTTACTTATGTTACTCTATTTTTGTTAGTATCGTCTATAATAATAGATGAATCAAACATTTTCAATTGAATTTATCCTTTCAATTGGTTGGTATTTTTGCTTATCCTCGTATCTTTCAAAAATTGAAACTTAGGGAAGTGCTTTATAAACATATGTATAAAAAGAACATATTTCATTTAGCCTTTTCATGCCTACTATAACTAGTTATTTTGGTTTTCTACTAGCAGCTTTGACTATAACCTCAGCTCTATTTATCGGTCTGAGCAAGATACGACTTATTTGAAATTAATTAAATGAACAATTCATAAAAAAAATCTTTCTATGGAAGTTCATATATTCTACAGTTACTTACCGTATCAATTTCCAATTCTTGGTCATTGAGATTTATAGTCAATACAGATTAATATTTAAGGATAAATATTACCTCCCCTTTCCCCTTTCAAACAAATTGAAATGATTGAAGTTTTTCTATTTGGAATCGTCTTAGGTCTAATTCCTATTACTTTGGCCGGATTATTCGTAACTGCATATTTACAATACAGACGTGGTGATCAGTTGGACCTTTGATTAATTAACATCTCTTTTTTGATTGACCTCCTACTTCCTTTAATCCGCGGGAGGTCAAATTTAGATTGCTGTTCAATTATTTCAGTGTAATTTTCGACCTAGCGCGATTAACAAGACCACAGAATCACGCTCTGTAGGATTTGAACCTACGACATCGGGTTTTGGAGACCCACGTTCTACCGAACTGAACTAAGAGCGCCTTATTATCATTATCACAATAAAGATTTTGTGACCCCAATTCGCATATATATCATAAAATTAAAGATTTATTATGTATGTCCAATTTATCTCAATTGATCCCTCGTTACTGCTCATAAGATAAGTAATAGGTAGGGATGACAGGATTTGAACCCGTGACATTTTGTACCCAAAACAAACGCGCTACCAAGCTGCGCTACATCCCTTTCAACTGGTCTACAGTGTCATTGTAAAGAATCCCTGTCTTGTTTTCCACATCTTTATTTCCTCCATTGATATACAAAAATTATCTTTTCATTTCTTCTTTTTGGTCTCATATATCATATAACAAACATATAATATATTAAAAGACTTATATTATATAAAGTATGAAATAAAATAAATATGAAACCTACCATAAAAAATTAATATTTTTTAGGAATTTCAGGCAGAAATGGACGTATTTTTTTTTTTAGAAATATCTATTTTGTACATTTCAATTTTAATTAGGGACTCCGCGTACAAATACAGGCGGTCAGTCATTAACTACATATACACATCTGGTCATATATGTATTACCATTATGTATTACAAATTACAATAAAATTACAATAACGAATAAAGAAAGAGGAGTTTTTTAAATGCGAGATCTAAAAACATATCTCTCCGTGGCACCGGTAGTAAGTGCTTTATGGTTCGGGTCTTTGGCAGGTTTATTGATAGAGATCAATCGTTTTTTTCCGGATGCGTTGATATTCCCCTTTTTTTCATTTTAGTTATTGATATGAGAAGGGGGAAGAAGATTAGAGATACAATCAAATCTCTGTAACTAATCCCTATCCTTCCCTTCTTTGTTTTTTTTTTTTAGAATAACTTATTCTAAAAAAAAAAACAAAGAAAAAGCGGTTTCGCCCTCAGTGAAACTATGAACTCGGGCCCAGGCTCAAATTAATATTAATAGTAGAGTGGAAATGAAAATGTGATGGTTGGGGCAACAATATCATACAAGATACTTAACTGAAAATACTGTCCGGCAATTCTTAATTATAAATATAGTTAGAAATCATTATATTACTTATTATTACTATATTAATTTTATTACTATATTGATTGCAACGAAATCTTTCTTTTATAATTTGATTTCGAGTTACCTGCTTCTATTTTTTTTTTTCCTTTATTCTTCCTTGCTTCGGATCGGAAAATTAAAGAATTGAGTGAATCAAAAACCAAAGGAGGTTCATGGCCAAGGGTAAAGATGTCCGAGTAACAGTTATTTTGGAATGTACCAGTTGTCTTCGAAATCGTGTTAATAAGGAATCAACGGGCATTTCCAGATATATTACTCAAAAGAATCGACACAATACGCCTGGTCGATTGGAATTGAGAAAATTCTGTCCCTGTTGTTACAAACATACGATTCATGGGGAGATAAAGAAATAGATCGAACCGACCGCTCGTGTGTCAGTCTTCCAAGGAAGATGAAAAATTACATATTATATATAACAATATATAACATATATTTATTTAAATATAAACAAACCCAATCCTATTTCTTAATTCTACATCATGTTTGATCCGATCGAAATAGAATTGGGATTTTCAGGATAAGGAATAAACAAACCATGGATAAATCCAAGCGAATCCTTCTTAAATCCAAGCGATCTTTTCGTAGGCGTTTGCCTCCGATCCAATCGGGGGATCGAATTGATTATAGAAACATGAGTTTAATTAGTCGATTTATTAGCGAACAAGGAAAAATATTATCTAGACGGGTAAATAGGTTGACCTTAAAACAACAACGATTAATTACTATTGCTATAAAACAAGCTCGTATTTTATCTCCGTTACCTTTTCTTAATAATGAGAAACAATTTGAAAGAAGCGAGTCAACCACTAGAACTGCTGGTCTTAGAACCAGAAAAAAATAGGCTGACTCTTCAATTGAATCAAAATAAAATTCGAATCCAAACTCAAATGCAGATTGACGTTTTTTTTTGTTCGAAAAATCAGAAAATCGAGAGTCGTGTCGTAAGAAAAAAAAAAATTGGAGAAGAAGAATAAATATTTTTTATTGAATGTGTTTCTTCATTTTGATGACTTTATCATATTTTATCATACTAATTTCTACTCTACCTTCCCAGAGTTTATTCTCCAGGGAACTCCATTTAAACTATTCCAACGGATTCCTTCCAATCTCTTTATTTTATGATCTCATTGGAAATCATATAAAGACAACTCTTATTTAATATAGCTATTTGTGCAAGTATTTTACGATTAAGAAGCAACTGTCTCTTGTACAGATTGTGTATTAATTTGCTATAACTAAAGTATACTTTATTCTCGCGAATTACTGCATTTATCCGAGTGATCCACAAACGACGAAAATCTCTCTTTTGTCTACCTCTATCCCGATGAGCCGAAACCAAGGCTCTTATTTTCTGTTGAGTAATAGTACGAGTAAGTCTTGAATGAGCCCCTCGAAAGGTTGATGCAAATAAACGAATTTTTGTTCTACGTCTTCGAGCTATATATCCTCGTTTAATTCTGGTCATTGAATAAATGAAACTTTGATGAATAACTAATAGATTTCCTTTCTTTCAGTTATTCTCTTCCCGTGTCCTAGTCTATTAATAACAAAACGGATTCTTCCAATGTATAAAATAAAAATTCCAATGGCTTTTGCTATTATAACCTTCCCGACCACGATTTTTTATTTTTTTTTCTAGGCATTTCACCTATAAAAAAAATTGTATTGATACTAGGTATTAAAAACACATAGTAAATAAAAAAGTAAGAAATATAAATGGATATAGTGGATTCCATCGTTTCTATGGTTACTTCTTAAACGGTGAGGTCTTCTCTATACACCGGAGCCCTTCTTTCTTTCATTTAATCAATGTTATTGTTAACTTGTACAGTTCACACTCTTTGGCTCTACCCATAATTATCCAGTACTAGGTCTTTCACAACGAGATCGACTTATACAGTAACGGTATTTAATTATGAAGATTGGCTGGGTAGCTGACCCTGTTAGTCCGTTCTTGCAAGAGTAAGGCATAATTTTTCTGCTTTTTTAAATAGGATTTCCCCTGCTTAATGGATACCATTTGCTATCAATGGAGAATTCTTTCTCATCTTAAATTTTAAATTGAGGTGATTGGATTTGCACCAACGGAAACCATACATTTGATACCATAATAGAAGGATAGATCTTTTTATTTTTAGATATTGAATGGAGTTCTTCCATTCTATCCTATTCACTGGTACTGATCGTTGATACTGGATCAATTGTTTTCTTTCTTTTGTCCTAGCCCATGATCTGAACGAGTCGCACATACACCCTAGTACATGTTCCTCGTCGTTGAGGACATCCCCCAAGAGCGGGGGATTTCGTGACATTTCTGATTGGCTGTCTTGTGTTTCTAATAAGTTGTTTAATAGTTGGCATGTTGAATCATATACATAATGGGCTGGTTTAGATCGATCTTAACCGGATGATTATGAATTATTTTATTTCTATATTAATAGATTAATGAGATTAATTAATAGAATATTAAATAATACAATATTAAATCCGGTAAGAAGATAAAATCAGATAAAATCTCAAATAACGAATTCGTGTGAAATCCTTGTTATTTTTTCTTTTTTATTCAGTCGCTACAAGATCAATAATTCCATGAGCTTGGGCTTCTATTGCTGACATAAAAACATCTCTTTCCATGTCTTCGGATACAACCCATAAGGGTTTGCCTGTCCTTTGTACATAAACCCTTGTGAGGGTTTCGCGCAGCTTCAGTAGTTCTTCCGCTTCCAAGATAAATTCTCCCGTCTGTGCCTCATAAAAAGAGGCAGCAGGTTGATGGATCATTACCCTGATGATATAACATAATAAATGTTTATTCTATCTCGCATAATGAAAGGTGAAGAGATAAAGAATAATAATAAAAAAAGATATAATTGAACAACCGTACAGGCATCTTCTTTTGCGCATTGCATACGGCTCTATAATGGAATTCACTTTTTTACTTACATGGAAAAAATTTTTAATAAATAAATGGGTCTATCAGACTCAGGTTGGTAAATGATCCAATAACCACCCTTCTTTTTTTTGAGTAGTTCAAAAATACTATGATGGCTCCGTTGCTTTATATATTTATTTCGTTTGTTATTTAGCAATCCCAGAGTTTCTTTTTTTTTTTTCAAATAAAAAAACAAGATTTTTTTTTATTTTCATATTCTTTCATAACATAAATATTGTTAAGATTAAGAGCTCCCGGTGTGAAAACAAAAAAATTTGTGACGCTGAAATAGGACTCCCGATAGATCGTATAAAATCGGAAATGCCTTTTATCTCATACTACTCTTTCGATACATAATTTAAGGGTAAAAAAAAATTCTTATATCGAATTCGAAGTGCCATGCTATTATTACTTAATATTTATATTTCATATAGCGCGAAGGCATAGTCTTCTTTTTTCTCTCAAATCAAATAAAAAACTCATTGGCGCCAAGCGTGAGGGAATGCTAGACGTTTGGTAATTTCTCCTCCGACCAGAATAAAAGATCCCATTGAAGCGGCTAATCCCATGCATATTGTCTGTATATCTGGTCGCACAAATTGCATAGTATCATAAATAGCCACTCCGGGTATTACCCATCCGCCAGGAGAGTTTATAAACAAATAAAGATCTTTGGTATCATCCTCTATACTGAGATATACCATAAGACCAATAAGTTGATTCGAGATCTCGCTATCAACCCCTTGTCCTAAAAAAAGTAATCTTTCTCGATAAAGTCGGTTGATTGGGATAAAGTTGTATCCCTTAGAAACCGTACATGCACCTTTTGATGCATACGGTTCAACAAAAATCACGAAAAAAAGAATCAATGTGTAAATGTATATTCTAGCGCTTTTTTTTTTCATAACGGGCTTTTAACTTATAAAAAAGGGGCTTTTCTTTCATTTTTCAAGAAGGGTGGGTTTTGGCCTGTTTTGTTTATCTATAAAAAAAATTACTAAACTTATCTAACTAACTTCTCGTTGATGTATTGTTTCATCGAGATACAATCTAAATCGCGATGTAATTTTCTTGTTCCTGAATGGGCTTCTTCGATTTTTTTTAGGTTTATGCTCTACTCCGAGTAAAGATCCGCCCGATTTGGATTTGCACATATAGGACAAATGCCCCAATACCGCGTCCTTTTGCTACGGCTTCCTTTTTTTTTTTTTTCAATTTATTTCATGTCTTACAACAAATATTCACCGCATTCATCATATTACTCGATTGATTAACAGTTTGAGATCACTTCTATTTATAAAGAAATAGAATATGATATAAATAGTAATCATAAATATATTTATTACCCATTGGTTTTTTTTCTAAACGGAGCCTGTATACTTCATTTTATTGGCCTAACCAAGCCAACCATAAATTATTCTAATTGATAATATTAATCTGTATACCCTCCCGAAAAAATAGATCTAATTGCACTTCACGCTCCAAATTTTTGATAATTCAATCAATCTTTCTTGGGCGAAAGGGAGGATATCTCGATCGGGGAAGAGAACGGGGAAATACCATATGACCCAATATATCTGACAAGTCGCACTATACGTCAATCCACAATGCATCTTCCTCTCCGGGACTTCGAAAAGGTACTCTCGGAACACCAATAGGCATTAAATAAAAGAAAATTAAGTACTATATCTCACTTTGATGTGAAAGCGTAACAATGGGTTTATTGTCCTAATAATATTGGCTTTTTATCATATTTTATTATCATATTTTATCCATAGATTGATAAAGTTCATAAAAAAAGATAAAGAAGACAAAATGAATAAAGGAAAATTCTTACAAATAAGTCCTTTGGATGATGAACAAATATATATATATGCATTCACTCATATAAAATGGTATCAACTCCCCTACCATTGCGTATTGGTACTTATCGGGTGTAGAATAGATCTGCTTCTTTTTGTTCCTACGAACAAAATAGTTTCATTATTACTAAAAGTAATTATTACGAAAAGAATCAAACAAATATTAATCCTTTCCCCAAGATAATCCACGGTCCACAGCATAGTTTTTTCCAATGCAATAAAGTTACATTGTGTCTATTTTTCGTTGATAAAGGGGTATTTCCATGGGTTTGCCTTGGTATCGTGTTCATACCGTTGTATTGAATGATCCCGGCCGTTTGATTGCTGTCCATATAATGCATACAGCTCTGGTTGCTGGTTGGGCCGGTTCGATGGCTCTATACGAATTAGCAGTTTTTGATCCTTCTGATCCTGTTCTTGATCCAATGTGGAGACAGGGTATGTTCGTTATACCTTTCATGACTCGTTTAGGAATAACCAATTCATGGGGCGGTTGGAGTATCACAGGGGGTACTGTAACGAATCCAGGTATTTGGAGTTACGAAGGTGTGGCCGGAGCACATATTGTGTTTTCTGGCTTGTGCTTTTTGGCAGCTATCTGGCATTGGGTGTATTGGGATCTAGAAATATTTACTGATGAACGTACAGGAAAACCCTCTTTGGATTTGCCTAAGATCTTTGGAATTCATTTATTTCTATCAGGGGTGGCTTGCTTTGGTTTTGGTGCATTTCATGTAACAGGATTGTATGGTCCTGGAATATGGGTGTCCGATCCTTATGGACTAACCGGAAGGGTACAATCTGTAAATCCAGCGTGGGGTGTGGAGGGTTTTGATCCTTTTGTTCCGGGAGGAATAGCCTCTCATCATATTGCAGCAGGGACGTTGGGCATATTGGCGGGTCTATTCCATCTTAGTGTCCGTCCACCTCAACGCCTATACAAAGGATTACGTATGGGAAATATTGAAACTGTACTTTCCAGTAGTATTGCTGCTGTCTTTTTTGCAGCTTTTGTAGTTGCCGGAACTATGTGGTATGGTTCAGCAACTACCCCGATTGAATTATTTGGTCCCACTCGTTATCAATGGGATCAAGGATACTTCCAACAAGAAATATATCGCAGAATTGGTGCTGGGTTAGCTGAAAATCAAAGTTTATCTGAAGCTTGGTCTAAAATTCCTGAAAAACTGGCTTTTTATGATTACATCGGCAATAATCCGGCAAAGGGGGGGTTATTCAGAGCGGGCTCAATGGACAACGGGGATGGAATAGCTGTTGGGTGGTTAGGACATCCTATCTTTAGAGATAAAGAAGGGCGCGAACTTTTTGTACGTCGTATGCCTACTTTTTTTGAAACATTTCCGGTTGTTTTGGTAGACGGAGACGGAATTGTTAGAGCCGATGTTCCTTTTAGAAGGGCAGAATCAAAATATAGTGTCGAACAAGTAGGTGTAACTGTCGAGTTCTATGGCGGCGAACTCAACGGAGTCAGTTATAGTGATCCCGCTACTGTGAAAAAATATGCTAGACGCGCTCAATTGGGTGAAATTTTTGAATTAGATCGTGCTACTTTGAAATCCGATGGTGTTTTTCGTAGCAGTCCAAGGGGTTGGTTTACTTTTGGGCATGCTTCGTTTGCTTTGCTCTTCTTCTTCGGACACATTTGGCATGGCGCTAGAACCTTGTTTAGAGATGTTTTTGCTGGTATTGATCCAGATTTAGATGCTCAAGTGGAATTTGGAGCATTCCAAAAACTCGGAGATCCAACTACAAGAAGACAAGTAGTTTGATACAATATTGCTTTGTTACTTGTTACTTTTCATTTTTATTTTCTTTTTGTGATTTGATTTTGATATAGGGTACCGGATAAATCTTGATTTGAATCACTGCCTTTTCTTTGACTCTTGTTCTTTATTTATCCGGGAGACGATCCCAAATAAACAGGTATGGAAGCTATAATTGTAAACCACGATTAAATCTATGGAAGCATTGGTTTATACATTCCTTTTAGTCTCAACTCTAGGAATAATTTTTTTCGCTATCTTTTTTCGAGAACCGCCTAAAGTTCCAACTAAAAAGGTGAAATGATTTTTCATTATCTCAATTGAAAGTAATGATCCTACCAATATTGGGAGGATCATTACTTCAACTAGTCCCCGTGTTCCTCGAATGGATCTCTTAGTTGTTGAGAGGGTTGCCCAAAAGCAGTATATAAGGCGTACCCAGTAAAACTTACAAGTAAACCGGATAAAAAGATGGCAACTAGGGTTGCTGTTTCCATTATTATATAATTTTAAGACATTATACAGTTTTAAGACCACAATGGATCTATGATAAGATCATTTATTTACAACGGAATGGTATACAAAGTCAACAGATCTTACTGAATATAAAATATTATGGCTACACAAACCGTTGAGGGTAGTTCTAGATCTGGCCGCCCCAAACGAACTAATGCAGGGAGTTTATTGAAACCATTGAATTCAGAATATGGTAAAGTAGCTCCTGGGTGGGGAACTACTCCTTTGATGGGTCTCGCAATGGCTCTTTTTGCGATATTCCTATCTATTATTTTGGAGATTTATAATTCTTCCATTTTACTGGATGGAATTTCAATGAATTAGATTCACAAGAACCATTAACTAGCCTTTTCAATACAAAATGAAGCGTTTAGGTTTATGATTTTTATCCCATTCTATTTTGGCAGTTCGACCGTGGAATTTCTTTGTTTCTGTATTTCCGGAATATGAGTGTGTGACTTGGTATAATGGATCCTATGGATAGTACAGAGAATGGGTCTGTCATCTTGATAGAGATGGTTTTACTTCGTCGGATATTCATTCTAGTATCTGGAGCACGGAATATATATATGAAATAGATTACAAAGTATTAGAACTATGATTCATACTTAATAGTTAGACCTCGTGGCCGGACTTCGAAAATTTTTTTTTTTTTTCAAAGAGTTAGAGGTTATAAATAGAAAGATTTTTTTTTTCAAACTAAACTTTCGTTTAGGCTTATTTTGATCAAAGGACAAAGGTTTCTTTGGATTTTTGGTCATTATATCTATTCATTGAATAAGTGATGATCCAACGGTTCTTACTCAGGGAATTTTGGGACTTAGTTTGAAAGGGTTTTATTGAATCATCGTGGTTCTAGTATGAATCTGAGGTTTTAATCAATTCATAGGGTCTTAACAAGAGAATTCCTATCAATAATAAAGAAAACAGCAGTAAAGCCGCATTACACATAAATAACAACAAAGAAAATAGGTAAATAGAAGATTCAAGAGGCCTATAACGATCAATATATAGACGAATGAGCCGACTTGATTTTTTGGCATTATAACCACAAAGAGGAGTTTTCGGATTTTTATTCTTTCGTATCTTCATAAAAAATGAATCATAGAATTAAGAAATTTAAAACTTTCTATTACACACATCCGTTAGAACTAGTATTTGTGTGTTTCTGTTTGAGCCGTATGAGATGAAATTTTCATATACGGTTCTCCGGGGGGGAGTCTCCGTGATTTACCTATCTCAATAAAATCTATGATTGGTTCGAAGAACGTCTTGAGATTCAGGCAATTGCCGATGATATAACTAGTAAATACGTTCCTCCTCACGTCAACATATTTTATTGTCTAGGAGGAATTACGCTTACTTGTTTTTTAGTACAAGTAGCTACAGGGTTTGCTATGACTTTTTATTATCGTCCGACCGTTACAGAGGCTTTTGCTTCTGTTCAATATATAATGACTGAAGCTAATTTTGGTTGGTTAATCCGATCGGTTCATCGATGGTCGGCAAGTATGATGGTCCTAATGATGATCCTACACGTATTTCGTGTGTATCTAACCGGTGGCTTTAAAAAACCTCGCGAATTGACTTGGGTTACAGGTGTGGTTTTGGGTGTATTGACCGCATCTTTTGGTGTAACTGGTTATTCCTTACCTCGGGACCAAATTGGTTATTGGGCAGTAAAAATTGTAACAGGCGTACCAGACGCTATTCCTGTAATAGGCTCGCCCCTGGTAGAGTTATTACGCGGAAGTGCTAGTGTGGGACAATCCACTTTGACTCGTTTTTATAGTTTACACACTTTTGTATTACCTCTTCTTACTGCCGTATTTATGTTAATGCACTTCCCAATGATACGTAAGCAAGGTATTTCTGGTCCTTTATAAAGAATATATACCATCTGTAATCAATCATTTATCACTTGGGGTAGGAACAATAGTATTTCATTGCTACAAATATGGATTATTGAAAAGAATAAGACATGTATTGGGATATTTCTCTTCAACTCTACAAAAATTTATTATTTTTTTGACACTCATAGTTGAAGCGAATTTTCCGAAGATAAAATGGATTATGGGAGTGTGTGACTTGAACTATTGATCGGGCCTTGCAGATATATGCCCTTATCTATCTGCCACATTTTAATTCACAACAAAAAAATGTGTCTTTGTTCCAACCACCGCGTAAGCCCCATACAGAAGATAGGCCGGTTCGTTTGAAGAGAATCTTTTCTATGATCAGACCCGATCATGTCGTGTATGATATGAACAGGCTCCGTAAGATCCGATCCAGTAGAATAAGTGATTGGCATAATCCGGATTATGTTTTATATATTTCACTTACTAAATAGTATATAAATGTATTCATTTCCTCTGCATTGACTCGATTTATGATACTATCGGAGTGAAACAAGGGATCTAAAGAAGAACAGAGGCTAGACTATATTAGTAACAAGTAAATCCTTTGCTTTGTATGTAAAAAGTCTCGATATTTTAGGGGATAAAGGCCAATTGCAAGATATAAGACGACCCATAAAGCATTTGATCATGATCAATTTTGTAAGCCTACTTGGGTATTGAGCATTTATCTGTAAGAACTGAATTCCTTGCAATGGGTAGTTGTTGCAACTTCGAAAAAGGGAATCCTTTTTCTTACATCGAATCATTCATATATGTGTGGATTATGTGTGGATATGGATAACATCGAGATTTTATTTTTTATATGGATCCATTAGATTCGTTTGATTCGTGCTCGAGCTGGATGATGAAAAATTATCATGTCCGGTTCTTTCGGGGGATGGATCTAAAATAATTCACCTATCCTAATAACAAAAAAACCTGACTTGAACGATCCTGTGTTAAGAGCTAAATTGGCTAAAGGGATGGGTCATAATT